TATATAAAAATTCGGGATATTGTTGGAGTAGCTGGTGAAATAACTATTTTTTGGAGGGGGCTGTTTTGGCATTTGAAATGATTTTTCGGAGAAAGAAGTTAAATACACGGTTCTAATATATGAGTTTGTTATTTTTATAATAAATTATTTTCACGGGGTGGAATCGGGATGGAGGGGTTGGTGTGTAAATAAGTCTATGGGGTTTTGGGGCGGGGGGGTTATTATAGTTTCGTCGTATTATTTTTTCTCAAATTTTAAAAATGGGGGTAATGAAAAAGTGTTTACTGCGGCAAATTTATAATAAAAGAATAATGAAATTTTATAGTCAAGGAAAAAGTATGTCTAACAAGCATGAAGGAATGTATCCGTATAGGGAATGTGCATAGCCAAGAATATAGCTCCACCCGGACTAGATGGTCTACGCCCCGGTGAGGGGAACGGTAACGGGCAAGTGAGTGTCAGGTGAAAGGTAGAGATAAAAAAAGCCAACCAGGGGTGGAACTGGCATACGTGATAAGAACATGAGGTGATATGTACCAATATAAAGGGTGCGACCAAAGGCCTTGGAAAAAGCTAGTAAGGCGGGGTGGTTCCGGACCATTGAGATGCTCTTGAGAGTGTAACCAGCGGCCTTGGAAAGAACATAAAGGGAGGAGTTACAATATATGGACGTGAGAAGCGGGACTGTATGCTTTCAATGGAAGGATAGAGGGTTTCACGGGCTGGACTAGATCATGGGACACCATTAGGCACGGGATAGTCATGGTTACTAATAATGGATAGCCGAAGATAACATGGAACGTTTGGGAAATGAGGGAGTAAATCCCATGTAATATCCCCCTTTTGTATACAAATAATTATAGTATAATTTCCCTTTTTTTGGCCTGGGGCAGATCCTTAAAGTTTAATTATACATTGTGAAATAAAGACTATAAGCTAAGGGGTTCCTTTTTGTTGGAAATGGGTTAAAAATGTGGGGGGGTGTAGGGGGGGGGTCCTAGGAGGATTATATATTTTTTGGCAAAGAGTAGTTTAAGTTAAAATACTGGCTTTGGGGGCTAGAGATGGGAAGTCTCTCTTTGACTTTGGTTTACAAGAACAATGCTTTAGTGATTAAGCTACTAGGGCAGGTGTTGGTGAATGAAATTTTGTTTTCTAGTCAACCGAGTAGGGGGTTTATAATGAAGAATGAAAAGTATAGTAGGGAGGTTATTTGTCCAATTGTAGTGAATGGGGGTTCTACTGGTTTAGTGGCTGCTCATGTAATTGTGATGAATGTGGCTACAAGGGTTCAGAATATGAGTTGTGTTAGTGGGCGGAATGTTATAGATCGTATATGTGAAGTGTGGGTGAATGGTGCTGTTAGTAAGATGGCTACGGATAATACTAGAGCTACAGTCCCACCTAACTTGTTGGGGATGGATCGGAGAATGCCGTAGGCAAATAGGAAATATCATTCTGGTTTAATGTGTTGTGGTGTTACCATGGGGTTAGCCTTTGAGAAGTTTTCTGGGTCATTGAATATATTTGGGGTGAATGATATGATAATGAATATTATGGTCAGTATTATGGTCAATATTAGAATGTCTTTGTGGGAGTGGTATGGGTGAAATGGGATTTTATCAATGTCTGAGTTTGTTCCTAGTGGGTTGCTAGAGCCTTCTGTATGTAGAAGTATGATGTGGATTGAGGATAGTGAGATGATAGTGAATGGAAGGATGAAGTGTAGGGCGAAGAATCGGGTGAGTGTTGGGTCATTAATAGAGAAACCCCCTCAAAGTCAATTAGTAAGTGTTGTGCCGATGTACGGTACTGCTGTTAGTAGGTTGGTGATTACTGTTGCGGCTCAGAAGGATATTTGTCCTCATGGTAGGACGTAGCCAAAGAAAGCTGTTGCTATGAGAATAAATAGTAGAGTGGTTCCTGAGAGTCATACATTTTTATTAAGGTAAGATCCATAATATAATCCGCGTGCGATATGGGTGTAGATGCAAATGAAGAATATAGATGCGCCAATTGCATGAAGGTTTTGTATGATTCACCCGTATGGGACGTCTCGAGTGATGTGGACAACAGATGAGAAAGCGAGATTAATGTTGGCTGTATAGTGAATGGCTAGGAAGAATCCGGTTGTAGTTTGTAGGGCTGAGCAGGTTAGTAATATAGATCCAAAGTTTCATCAGGTTGAGATGTTTGACCCTACTGGTAGGAGATTGAATAGTATGAGTGTGTGTTGGTTGGGCATAATTTTTGTAGTTGATTTACAACGGTGGTTTTTCAGATCGCAGGTCTCATTAGAGCAAGAATTATGGTTTTAATGAATTATTTTTTTAGTCTAGTTTTGGTGTTTTTAGTGTTTAGTGTTGTGATTTTAGGTGTGGTTTCTGCCCCATATCAGGGAGTGATTGCTTTAATGGGTGTTTCTTTTTTTTGTTGTATTTTTATAGTTTTTTTAGGTCGTACGTTTGCAGCTTTGGTGATGTATATTGTATATCTTGGGGGGTTGGTTGTGGTTTTTGGGTATTGTGTTAGTGTTGAGAAGGAAAGTGGTGTTTATAGTGCTGGGTGGGTTAAGTATTTTGTTATTTATGTATTTTTGTTGCTTATTGTTTTGTGGTATTTGTTGTGTGAGGTGGGGGGTTTGTTGGTGTGTGTTAATTGAGGGGACTTAGTGTGTTTAGAGATGAACGGGGCTGGCGTTTTTTATTTTAGTGGTGGGTGGGGCTTGATTGTGTGTTCTTGAGGGTTGCTTGTTGTGTTGTTTTCTGTCTTAGTTGTTTTAAGTTGGTCTCGATTGGGGGGTTTGCGGCCTTTTAGATATAGTGAATAGGAGTACAGCTATTGTAGTCATGGTGAAAATAGTTATATAATTTTTGATTATGTTTTTTTGTTGTGTTAAAAGGTGGATTGTATTGGTAAATGTATTTGATAGGCCTTTGGGTCCTCAGACTTCTAGGGTTCACAGGTCTATTAGTTCTGTAGAGGTTTGTTGGCTGATTTTTATGGTGTTGATTGTAATGGTTCGGTGAGGGATATTGAAGAATGCCAGCTGATTGAAGAATATATTTTGTTTGTTAGATTTTTTAGGTTTTATGTGGCGGGTTATATGGGTGAGGTCTTTTGATAGTAAAACTCCAATGGCGGTGGAGATGAGTGCTATTAGTTTGATTGTTTTTGGTATAGTTACTATTGTTGTGGTTTGTAGGGTTGATATTTTTGTTGCGGTTCCTATTAAGATTGATGTAAGTATTAGACGGGCAAGTGAGTGTGTGATGTTTGTTGTTTCTTTGTGGGTGGTGTGGTGGGTTCGTGGGTACTCTGTAGTTGTGGTTAGTATAATTAGTGTGCTGTAACAGGCGGATAAAATAGTAGCGACTATTGTGATTATAATGGCTCATGAGTTAGTATGAGAGTTGGCTAGTGTTTCAATGATAGTGTCTTTTGAGTAGAACCCTGATAGGAAAGGTATTCCTATTAGTGAGAGGTTGGCGGTGGTTAGGAATGATGAGGTTATTGGTGAAGTTTTTAGCAGCCCTCCTATTATGCGAATGTCTTGTTCATTATTTAGGTTGTGAATATAGGATCCCGAGCATAGGAATAGTATTGCTTTAAAGAAGGAGTGGGTGATTATATGGAGAAAAGCCAGGGTTGGTTGGTTTAGTCCGATTATTGTTATTATTAGTCCTAGCTGGCTTGTAGTGGATAGTGCAATAATTTTTTTGATATCAAAGTAGGTTGTTGCTGCCGCAGCAGCGAATATTGTTGTTGTTGCCCCTAGGATTAGGCAGCAGGTTAGTATGGTTTTATTATTGTGTAGAATTGGGTGGAGTCGAATTAATAGGAATACCCCGGCTACTACTATTGTACTGGAGTGAAGAAGGGCTGAGACAGGTGTTGGTCCTTCTATGGCTGAAGGGAGTCATGGGTGGAGGCTGAATTGTGCGGATTTTCCTGTGGCAGCTGCCATAAGTCCGAGTAGCGGTACAATGTTAATTACTTCGTGTTGGATTATAAGTTCTTGTATATTGATTGATGATGTAGTTATTATTCAGGCGGTTGTTATGATAAGACCGATATCTCCGATACGGTTATAGATAATAGCTTGAAGGGCGGCTGTATTAGCATCTTGACGGCCATGTCATCACCCGATGAGTAAGAAGGATATAATTCCTACCCCCTCTCACCCGATGAAAAGTTGGTATATGTTGTTTGCTGTGATGATTACTAGTATTGTAATTAGGAATGTTAGTAGATATTTGATGAACTTGTTGATGTTGGGGTCTGTAGCTATATATCATATTGAGAATTCTGTAATTGATCATGTGATGAATAGGGCAATTGGGGTAAATAGTAGTGATGTTGTGTCTAGGGTAATAGAAATGTTGATGTTTTCTGTTGGTGAGATAATTAGTGGTATAAGTGATAGTGTTAGTTCGTTATTATTTAATAGTGGGTTGATTGGTATTAGACTAATTAGGAAAAGTACTATAAGGTTGTTTTTAGTGTTGTTGTGTGATTGTACAATGGATATTGTTAAAGATAGTATAATTGTTAGGGTGATTGTTGGGGTGATTAAGCTCATTTCTACCACTTGGATTTGCACCAAGGATTTTGGTGCCTAAGACCAGTGGAATGCTATTATCCTTTGGTAGAGGGGGCTGGTTGTTATTTCCAGATTAAAGAGTTAGCAGGTCTATGTGACACCCTCGGTGTGTGAGGGGTTAACCCCTATTGTCAAGGTCACAGCTTGATATTTTTTTTAAATTACGCGCACTTAGATAATTAATTCCGGTTTTAGTGAGATTAGTATTAGCGGGAGGATGTGTAGTACTATAAGTAGGTGTTCTCGTGAGTGTGTTGGGTGTGTTGCTATACTTAGTGTTGGGGTGCCTGTTTGTGTTGATAGGAATATGTGTAGGGAGTATGATGCTGTAATTAGTATTGATAGTCCAAATAGGATAATTGTTGTTGGACACCAGTTGAATAGAGATGATGCGATTAATAGCTCTCCTGTAAAGTTAATACTTGGTGGGGTTGCAATATTTATTAGATTGGTAATTAGTCATCAGGTTGTAATTATTGGTAAGATATTGTGAAAGCCTCGTGTAAGAACTATAATACGGGTTTTGGTTCGTTCATAGGTGGTATTGGCTAGGCAGAAAAGTGCTGAGGAGGTGAATCCGTGGGCGATTATTAGGGCTATAGCTCCAGATAGGCTTCACTGTGTTTGAATTATAGTTGCAGCAATAACTAGTCCTATATGGCTAATGGAGGAGTATGCGATGAGGGATTTTAGATCTGTTTGTTGTAGGCAGGTGAGGTTGGCCAGTGTTGCCCCTCAAAGGGATAGGATAATAAATGGTAGGAATAGGTCTGTTTTTATTGTTGGTAGGATTTGTGTTATTCGAATAATACCGTATCCCCCTAATTTTAATAGGATTGCAGCCAGTACTATTGAGCCTGCGATTGGGGCCTCTACGTGGGCTTTTGGTAGTCATAGGTGAAGTCCATATACGGGTATTTTTGCTAAAAAAGCCCCCAGACAGGCTATTCATAGTATTAGCTCTGTCCAGGGGCTGGTTGTTTGTATTATTTGTATGAAAAAGGTTGGGGTGTTTGTTATGTTGTTGATGAATAGGATGGCTACTAGTAGAGGTATTGAGGTTGTTAGTGTATATATTATAAAATATGTGCCTGCTGTTAGGCGTTCAGTTTGCTGTCCTCATCGTGTAATAATGATCAGGGTTGGAATTAGGGTTGCTTCAAATATAATGTATATTAGGGTAATATTGGAAGCTATGAATGTCAGGGAAATAAATAGTTGTAGAAGTGTGAGGATTGAGAGGAATGTTCGTTGTCGTTGTAGGGGTTCTTTATTTATTGCATGTTGGCTAGCTATTATTGTTATTGGCAGGAGTCAATAAGATAGTAGTAGTAGGGGGGCTGATGTTGAGTCGAGGTGGAGGTATATGTTTGAGTTTGGTTCTAGAAGGCCTAGGCTGAATAGGGCAATTATGAACGAGTAGGAGGTTGTTGTTTGGTAAAGTATTTTTGGTTTTAGAGTCAGGGTTGTTGGGATTAGTATTATGGTTATAAAAGTGATTTTTAGCATTATAACAGGTTTAGGTTTTTTAGAAAGTCATTTCCATGGGTTCGTGTGATTGCGACTACTAGGCTTAGGCCTACAGCTGCCCCGCATACTGATAGAGTTAGAAGGATGATGGGTATTGGGGTTTGTGAGGTGGCTAGTGAGCTAGAGTTGAATATAACTAGTATCGTGAATACGACAAGTATCATTGTTTCTACGCATATTAGGGCTAATATCAGGTGTTTTTGTTGTAGTGACAGGGTGATGATTGTAATTATAAAGGTTGTGTATAGAGTGGTTTTTATTAGTTCCATTACTGTGGCTTATGGTTAGTAAGTTCTTTTGGGTCGAAATCAAATATCTATTAGACTACCACGGTATTCAGTTCATTCTAGCCCGCCCTGTAACCATTCGTATAGTAGGCCTAGTGTAAGAATTGTTAGTAGTGTGGTAATTAATATAATAGTTGTGTTTGATGGGTTGGTGTTTATGCTTCAAGGGGTTGGGAGTAGTAGTACGATTTCTAGGTCGAATAGGATGAACAGGATGGCTACTAGGAAGAATTGAATGGAGATAGGCGCCCGGGCGTTTCCTAGGGGGTCAAAGCCACATTCGTAGGGGGATAGCTTATTAATATCTGGTTTTATGGTGGTGTAAGTGTTAATTGTGTAGAGTGCAGTTGTTGTTGCTATGGCTATAATAATAAGGGTGATGAGGTTAATTATTTCTTCCCGGGGGGGCCTTAATGCTTGGAAGGCATTTGTACTAATATACTAAAGAAATAGGATCCTCATCAGTATACCGAGATGTATAAAAATAGTCAAACAATGTCGACAAAGTGTCAGTATCAGATTGCTGCTTCGTATCCGAAGTGGTGCGTGGTTGTAAAGTGGTGTTTGGCGAGACGGAGTGCGCAGATTATTAGGAAGGAGGTTCCGATTATAACGTGAAGTCCGTGGAATCCTGTGGCCACGAAGAATAATGACCCGTATACGCTGTCTGCAATGGTGAAGGGGGTTTCTATATATTCTGATAGTTGTAGGGCTGTGAAGTAGGCTCCCAGGATAATAGTGAGTATTAGGGCATATGTTGCTTCTTTTTTGTCCCCCTTTATTATTGTGTGGTGGGATCATGTAATAGTTGCTCCTGATGAGAGGAGCACGGCTGTGTTTAGTAGTGGTACTTCTATAGGGTTGAGTGGGGTAATTCCGGTTGGGGGTCACTCTGCCCCCAATTCTGGAGTTGGAACCAGGCTTACGTGGTATAGTGCTCAGAAAAACCCAAGGAAGAAGAACACTTCTGATGTGATAAATAGAATTATTCCGTATCGTATGTTTTTTTGGACGCCATTTGTGTGGTGTCCTTGGTAGGTACTTTCTCGAATAACATCTCGTCATCATTGAAATATGGTTAGTAGTAGGGTTATGAGGCCTATTTTTAATAGTGTGGTGTTATTAGTATGAAATCAGACTGCTAATCCTGAGGCTAGAAGTAATGAGCCGATAGCTCCTGTTAGTGGTCATGGGCTTGGGTCTACTAGGTGATATTGGTGGAGTTGGTGGGTCATTATGTGTTTTCTTGAAGATATAGGATGATCAGCAATACAAATACATAGGCTTGGATGCAGGCTACTGCTAGTTCTAAGATGCATAGTAGGAATAGTAGAAGGTACGTTATAATGCTAAGTGTGATGTGTGAAGTAATAAAGTTTAGTGTGGTTGTACTTACTATTGTTATAAGTAGGTGGCCAGCTGTAATATTGGCGGTAAGTCGTACTCCCAACGCTAAGGGTCGTATTAATAGGCTGATTGTTTCAATGATGATTATGAAGGGGATTAGCGGGGTTGGGGACCCTTCTGGTAGTATGTGGGCTAGCGAGGCTGATGGTTTTTTTGTTATTCCTGTGATGATTGTAGCCATTCATAGTGGGATAGCCATGGCTATGTTTATAGACAGTTGAGAGGTGGATGTAAATGTGTATGGCAGTAGGCCCGATAGATTTGATAACAGGATTATGAGAAGTAGACTAGTTAGGATTTGGCATCATTTTTGTCCGTTTGGGGTTAATTGGTTGGTTATATTTGATATGACCGTTGTTAGTAGTCAAGTGGTTGCTATTGTTATGCGGTTTCCAAGGAGTTTAGGGTTGTGGTGGATTATAAGGACTGGGACTAGTATTGATAGTAGGGCTGTTGGAGTTATTAGTAGTTCTGGGCTTATAAATTGTTCGAATATGTTTATAGTCATGTTGGTGCGGGTGTTAGTTTATTGGGCTTAGGACAGATCATGGGGTGTGTTGTTATTATGAAGGTTTTAATTTTTTGTGTGGTTAGGTATAGCGTTAGTCATGTTCACAGGTGGATTATGAGAATATAGACTGTGTCTAGTTGTGGCATATCACTGAGGAAAGTGTATTTCTTCTTCAACTTAAAAGGCTAATGCTATAAAAGCTTCTCAGCGATTGTTCTGAGATTAGTCATTGTTCAAAGTGGTGTAGAGGAGTTGCTTCTATTGCAATTGGTATAAAGCTATGATTTGCCCCACAGATTTCTGAGCACTGACCGTAAAAAACTCCTACTCGTGATGTGGCTAGTGGTAGCTGGTTTAGTCGTCCTGGGACTGCGTCGACTTTTACCCCAAGTGATGGGATTGTTCAGGAGTGAAGGACATCTTCTGCGGTCACTACAATGCGGGTTTGTAGGCCTGCTGGTATGATTATTCGGTGATCAACTTCAAGGAGTCGTGGTGAGCCGTTTTGTAGGTCTTTTGTTTGGATTATGTAAGAGTCGAATGAGGTTTTGACTCCATCTGAGTATTCATAGTTTCAGTATCATTGATGTCCGGTTGCTTTGATGGTTAGATAGGGGTTGAACACTTCTTCTATTAGATATAAGGATCGAACTGATGGGAGGGCTGTTAAGATTAAAATTATAATTGGGGCAACTGTCCAAGCTGCTTCTAGCTGTTCTACCTCTTCTGTGGGGTCATTGTGGGTTAAGGCTGTGGTGGTTGCGGTTAGTGTGAATATTGTGATTACTATGGTTATTAGGCAGGTGAGTAAGAGAACGTGGTCGTGTAGGAAAATTACTTCTTCTATTGTAGGTCCTATGGCTTCTTGTAGGGATAGTTGGCCTGCGTGTGGCATTGAGGACCACAGGGGCTGTGATTTGGCCACGACAAAGCCATGTAATGTGTTTACTAGGTTCTCGGGAAGAAAGCATAATATGCGGTTAACTTGAAATTAACAGATGGTGGTTAGTCCCGCCTTTTCTCGGGTCAGGGTCACTCTATGTATGAGATAAGGTTTCGAATTGGGGCATAGGTATTATTTAGTATAAATGATGGTTCTGTGTGTGTGTGGTATGGTGGAGGGGAGCCAAAGAATCATTCTACATGTGTTTTTTTTCCAAGTGGCATTTGGACTTCTCGCTTACATGTTAGCGCTTCTCATACAATGAATAGGGATATTAGTACAGCCACTATAGAAATGGTTGACCCAATAGACGACATTGTGTTTCATAGAGTAAAGGCGTCTGGAAAGTCTGAGTACCGGCGTGGTATACCTGATAGTCCTAGGAAGTGTTGTGGAAAGAATGTTATATTAACTCCTACAAATATTACTCAGAATTGAGTTTTTGTTATAGTTTGATTTAAGGTATATCCTGTGAATAGGGGAAATCAGTGGGTGAGTCCACCCATGATAGCGAATACTGCCCCTATGGATAACACATAATGAAAGTGTGCTACTACATAGTAGGTGTCGTGTAGTACGATATCTAGAGAGGAGTTTGCTAAAATAATTCCGGTTATACCACCAACAGTGAAAAGGAAGATGAATCCTAGGGCTCAGTAAATAGGGGTTTGTCATTTAATTTGACCACCTGCGAGGGTGGCTAGTCAGCCAAATACTTTAATTCCTGTTGGGATAGCAATAATTATTGTTGCTGCTGTAAAATAGGCTCGGCTGTCAATGTCTAGTCCTACAGTAAACATGTGGTGGGCTCATACAACAAAGCCTAAAATGGCGATGGACATTATTGCTCAAATTATGCTTGTGTATCCAAATGTGTTTTTTTTTCCTGTATAAAATGTAATAATGCTTGAGATAATGCCGAATCCGGGTAGAATGAGAATGTAGACTTCCGGGTGACCAAAAAATCAGAATAGGTGTTGGAATAATACGGGGTCTCCTCCTCCGCAGGGGTCAAAGAAGGAGGTGTTAAGATTTCGATCGGTCAGTAGTATAGTAATTGCTGCGGCTAATACGGGCAGAGCTAGGAGGAGTATGATAGCAGTAATTAGTACGGATCAGACAAACAGGGGGATATTAAATATTGGTATAGATTTTGGCTTCATGTTGATGCATGTTGTAATAAAGTTAATTGCCCCCAGGATGGAGGAGGCGCCTGCTAGGTGGAGAGAGAAGATCGCTAGGTCTACTGATGGCCCCGAGTGTACTAGGTTTCCCGATAGTGGGGGATATACGGTTCATCCTGTACCTGCCCCCGCTTCTACGTAAGAGGACGATAGTAATAAAAGCAGGGCGGGCGGTAGGAGTCAGAAGCTTATATTATTTATGCGTGGGAAGGCTATGTCAGGTGCTCCAATTATTAGGGGGATTAATCAGTTACCAAAGCCGCCAATTATAATAGGTATGACCATGAAGAAAATTATAATAAATGCATGGGCTGTGACTAGAACATTGAAGATCTGATCGCTGCCTAGTAGTGACCCGGGCTGGGTCAGCTCTATTCGTATTAAGATGCTAAGGCAAGCTCCGATAAGGCCTGATCAGGCGCCAAATAATAGGTATAGGGTTCCGATGTCTTTGTGGTTTGTCGAGAATAATCAACGAGTGATGAACACGGGTAGTATGGCTGATTTAGGCGGTAATCTGTAAAATTATTAATAGGACATTCCTTGCTACCAGACCCGGAGGTGTATAACATGTCAGACTGCAAATCTGAAGTCGGCAGCTGCCCCGGGTTTCTCCGTTTTTTCCCCCAGCTCAAAAACGGAGAAGCTAGATTAAAGTCCGCCGGTTTTGACAGCTAGCTGTTAATTAGTTTTTGTGGGATCGAGGCCCACTGATCTAGAGAGCTTTAGTTTAATTAAAATATCTGTGTTGCAAGCAGTAGATGTGGTGTTTCCGCAAGTTCTAACAGAAACTAAAGGGATCCTTTTTTTGGGACTTTGAAGGTTCCTAGTTTAATATAACTTAAGCTTCTATATATTTGGTGATATGGGTAGAAGGAGTATTGTTATTATTGTCAGTATTGAGGTTCCTACAGGGTGTTTTTTATTTGGTGTTCGTCATTTTAGTGGTATGGTTGTAGTGTGGGGTGGTAGTGTTATTGATGATACGTATATTAGTCGTATGTATACGTATAGGCTAAGTAATGAGGTTGTGGCTATTAGGGTAGCTTCTGCGATTATATTTATGGAGATTAGGTTATTTAAGATTAACCATTTTGGTATGAACCCTGAAAGGGGTGGTAGTCCACCCATGGATAGGATGGTTATGGATAGGATGGTTATGGTGTATGGGGAGTTAGTTCATATGGTTCCCAGATCTTTGATTGTTATTGATGTTGTAAGGTTAATTAGTAGGAATGTTGGAATAGTGGTTATGATGTAAATTATGAAGGTTAGGGTTGAGATTTTTGGTGCTATTGTGATGGTTGCCATGATTCAACCTGTATGGGCAATTGATGAGAAGGCTATTAGTTTTCGTAGCTGGGTTTGGTTGAGGCTTCCAAGGCCGCCTATTGTGATAGATAGTATTGCGGATATAAGGATTAATGTGATGTTTGTTTTATTGTGGGTTGTTAGTAGGATTGTTAGTGGGGCAATTTTTTGTCAGGTTAGGATGGTTAGAGTTGTTAAGGTTGTTGTGCCTTGTGATACATCTGGGAGTCAGGAGTGGAATGGGGCGGCTGCCATTTTTATTATTAGGGCTAGTGTAATGATAGTTGTTGCTATTGGTTCTGTTGTAAGGTGGGTTTCTCAGTTTGAGGTATTTAAGGCATTTGTTGTGGCTGCAAATAGTATAGCTGTGGAGGCTATGGTTTGGATTAGGTAGTATTTTGTTGCTGCTTCTGTTGCTCGAGGGTGATTGGGTTTTGAGATAAGCGGGACTATGGATAGGGTGTTGATTTCTAGGCAGGCTCAGGTTATGAGTCAGTGTGCCGTTGATGTAATTATAGTGGTGCTTAGGGCGATGCTTGTTGTAATAATTAGTCAAGATATTGGGTTAATTAGTAGGGGCCGTGTGGCATTTTCGGGGTATGGGCCCGATAGCTTGTTTAGCTGACCTTACTGTAGAAGGTAATATATTGGTAGTATGCAAAGTTTTGGGCTTTTTAGTTCAAGTTCGAGTCTTGGCCTTCTAGGTATTAAGGAGATGATTTGAACATCTGTGTTGAGGTTTTAAGCCTTTTGCATAACCTGGCTTTGCTACCTTAATTATATAAAAATTCGGGATATTGTTGGAGTAGCTGGTGAAATAACTATTTTTTGGAGGGGGCTGTTTTGGCATTTGAAATGATTTTTCGGAGAAAGAAGTTAAATACACGGTTCTAATATATGAGTTTGTTATTTTTATAATAAATTATTTTCACGGGGTGGAATCGGGATGGAGGGGTTGGTGTGTAAATAAGTCTATGGGGTTTTGGGGCGGGGGGGTTATTATAGTTTCGTCGTATTATTTTTTCTCAAATTTTAAAAATGGGGGTAATGAAAAAGTGTTTACTGCGGCAAATTTATAATAAAAGAATAATGAAATTTTATAGTCAAGGAAAAAGTATGTCTAACAAGCATGAAGGAATGTATCCGTATAGGGAATGTGCATAGCCAAGAATATAGCTCCACCCGGACTAGATGGTCTACGCCCCGGTGAGGGGAACGGTAACGGGCAAGTGAGTGTCAGGTGAAAGGTAGAGATAAAAAAAGCCAACCAGGGGTGGAACTGGCATACGTGATAAGAACATGAGGTGATATGTACCAATATAAAGGGTGCGACCAAAGGCCTTGGAAAAAGCTAGTAAGGCGGGGTGGTTCCGGACCATTGAGATGCTCTTGAGAGTGTAACCAGCGGCCTTGGAAAGAACATAAAGGGAGGAGTTACAATATATGGACGTGAGAAGCGGGACTGTATGCTTTCAATGGAAGGATAGAGGGTTTCACGGGCTGGACTAGATCATGGGACACCATTAGGCACGGGATAGTCATGGTTACTAATAATGGATAGCCGAAGATAACATGGAACGTTTGGGAAATGAGGGAGTAAATCCCATGTAATATCCCCCTTTTGTATACAAATAATTATAGTATAATTTCCCTTTTTTTGGCCTGGGGCAGATCCTTAAAGTTTAATTATACATTGTGAAATAAAGACTATAAGCTAAGGGGTTCCTTTTTGTTGGAAATGGGTTAAAAATGTGGGGGGGTGTAGGGGGGGGGTCCTAGGAGGATTATATATTTTTTGGCAAAGAGTAGTTTAAGTTAAAATGCTGGCGGGGGGGGTGGGAGTTTTTGGTTCCGTGTCTACTCTATCAAGGTAGTCCCTGCTCGGGCACACCCCCATTGTGGGGGTGTACCGCATAAAGCTATGCTAGTAGAGGTATTTAGAAGATATATAGCTAGGGTGAGTGGAAGGTATTGTTTTCATAGTAGGTGTATTAGTTGGTCATAGCGGAATCGGGGGTATGAGGCTCGAGTTCATAAGAATAAGATTGTTAGAATTATTGTCTTGGTTATAAGGTTAATGGTAAATAGTTGTGGGTTTGTTGTTCCTGGGTTTAGGAATATTATGGTTGATAGGGTGTTTATAAATAGAATGTTGGTGTATTCTGCTAGGAATAGTAGTGCGAATGGTCCGGCTGAGAATTCTACGTTGAACCCGGATACTAGTTCTGATTCTCCTTCTGTTAGGTCGAAGGGGGATCGATTTGTTTCGGCTAGGGTGGATGTGAATCATATTATGGCTAGGGGTCATGATGGTAATAGGAGTCATATGTGTTCTTGTGTTTCGGTAAAGAGTATTAGTGAGTATCCTCCAGATAAAATGGCTATGGAGATAATGATTAGTCCTAGGGTCACTTCGTATGAAATGATTTGTGCTACGGCTCGCATGGCTCCTATAAGGGGGTATTTTGAGTTAGAGGATCAGCCGGATCAAAGAATGGCATATGTAAATATGCCTGATATGGCTATAATGAAAAGTAATCCGAGATTTATGTTGGCTAGGGGGGCTGGTATGGGTATGGGTGCTCAGGATGTTAGTGCTAAAGTAAGTGCTATGATGGGTGATAGTGTGAATAGAATTGGTGAGGATATGGTGGGTTTTGTAGCTTCTTTTGTGATTAGTTTTAGTCCATCGGCAATTGGTTGTAGTAGGCCCATTGGGCCTACTAGGTTTGGTCCTTTGCGGTGTTGTATATATCCTAATAATTTTCGTTCTAGTAAGGTAAGAAATGCTACGGCGATGAGGATCGATAGGATGTAGAGTAGGGAGTTGGTGGTGTTTAGTAGGATTATAGAAATTATTAAGGTGGTCCTTAATTAACCTTATCTAGGTATGAGGTTGGTTGTTGGTGATGTTGGTTTGGTATCATTTGTTAAAGCGTGCTTGTAGTATTGGCTTTGCTTTATCGTTCCTTTCGTACTGGATAAAGCTGGGTTCATAGATAGAAACCGACCTGGATTACTCCGGTCTGAACTCAGATCACGTAGGACTATTAATCGTTGAACAAACGAACCCTTAATAGCGGCTACACCATTAGGATGTCCTGATCCAACATCGAGGTCGTAAACCTTCTTTTTGATATGGGCTCTTGAAGAAGATTGCGCTGTTATCCCTGGAGTAACTTGGTTCGTTTATCAGCTTTGCTGGGTCTTATGTTGGCCTGTCGGCCTAGGTTTAGTATGAGGAAGGTCATGGTATTGGAAGTTCTTTTTTTTTCCAAGGTCGCCCCAACCGAAAGTAGCTATTATATGTTTAATAGTTTAGTTTAAGCTCACAGGGTCTTCTGGTCTTATGTAGGTATTCTAGCTTTTTTTACTAGTAGATCAGTTTAATTGATTAATTATAAGAGACAGTAGGACCCTCATTTTGCCTTTCATACAGGTCTATAATTAGTAGACAAATGATTATGCTACCTTTGCACGGTTAGGATACCGCGGCCGTTTAATTGTTCACTGGGCAGGCGTTGCCTTTAATATTTGTTTGGCTAAAGGTTATGTTTTTGTTAAACAGTTGGGGTCTGTGTTTGCCGAGTTCCTTTTATAATGTTAAATCTTTCTTTTTAATGCTCCTGTGTTGGGTTCACAGTTTGATTTATAGGTGTGTTTTGGTTAGTTTATGCCTGTTTTGGTCTGTTAATGGCTAGTGGTATATCCGGTCTAGGGGACGGGTGCATTGAAGAGAGGTTGTCTTATTATTAGTTCTAGCATAATAGTACCTATGATTATAGGTCTACCTTTAGTTGGTTTGGAGTTTTTAATTGATGTTTGAGTTTTTTATTTAATTCTATAACGATATTTTATTGGGTGGCTGCTTTAAGGCCTACTGGTAGTGTGGTTTTATTTTCCTCTCAAATTCAGGTTGTATCCTGTTTCAATAAAGCTGTACCTTTATTGATTGTCCTTAGGCAATAATGGGGTATTGTTTTGTCTTAAGGTTGAACTTAGATTCTTTTTGGGGTAGCCAGCTATCTCCAGATTCGGTAGGCGTTTCACCTCTACTTTTAAGTCTTCCCACTCTTTTGCTACAGAGAAGGGTGTGCCCATTAGGCTGCTTTAAAGTAGCTCATCTGGTTTCGGGGTGGAGGCTGTGATTCTTCTTGTCTTTGATTTCTTGCTAGACCATGATGCAAAAGGTACAAGGGTTAATCTTTGCTGTTTGTTGCTTGTGGTTGTCCCTTGCGGTACTAATGTGGTAGTATGTTACTGTTCGATCGCATCTACTTGGTTGATCAAATGTTTTGTTTGGTGGGGTTAATATATTTGTATTGTTTAGTCGGCTCAAAAAGATTATGGTAATGTCGTTCGAGTGTAGGTCGAGTGCTTTGTTGTAAGCTACTTTTTGTTTCTAAGCGCACTTTCCAGTACGCTTACCATGTTACGACTTGCCCTGCTTTAAGGTTTTGTTTGTATTTATGAATGTTTTAGTTAGTTGACAGGGATGACGGGCGGTGTGTACGCACTCCATTGCGCTAATTTCGACTAAGTATTGTGTTCGTAGTGTACTGCTAAATCCGCCTTTAATTTCTTGTTTCACAGTTTATCCGTGTTATCTGGGTTAGATAATGTAGCCCATTCTGGTCCTTCCCATGAGTTACACCTCGACCTGTCGTGTTAGTGTGTGGCTGTTTGGCTTACTTTGTTTCTTTCATAAGGTAGGCTGGCGACGGCGGTATATAGACTGGTAGGCTATGGAAGGTTGGATTAATCGTGGAGTATCGGTTATTGAACAGGCTCCTCTAGGTTGTTGTGGGGTACCGTCAAGTCTTTTAAATTTTAAGTTTTTACTCGTAGTTATTTGGCGAACAATATGTAATTTTATTGTTGTGTTATGGTTAGGCATAGTAAGGTATCTAATCTTAGTTTGTGTCCTAGCTTTCACGAGTGGAAGTTGTTTGTTGTTAGGGTGGGGCTTATTGTGGCTTATGGCTTTTTACAGCCCGGTTTTGTTTCGTTCCTAATGTGTAGACTGGCTAAATTTGGTCGTGCTTTACGCCGTTAATATTATTTTGGGTCTGTCGTATAACCGCGGTCGCTGGCACGGAGATTAACCGGCCCTGGGTGAAGTTCCTTTGCTAGGTCAAGCTTTCGCTTATGGCCTAATATTAACTACTGCTGCGGGCCCGTGGGGGTGTGGCTTGTATGGCTTGGTGTTGTGGGCTAGTTGCCTTATACCTGCTCTAGGGTTGTATTGGTAGGCTGTTTCACTGTTATGGTGAGGCTTGCATGTATAATTAAGGAGTATAAGTAATATTGGGTTTAAGACCAAGACCTTGTGTTAAATCAGGTGTAGACCATCTTAGCATTTTCAGTGCTGTGCTTTATCTGTAAGCTATGATAAC